AGAATAGTCATGTGGTATGTTCTCAGATTTTGCACGTGTAATACATGTCCCTTCTATTTCGCCAAGTAAAGCTCTTCGCATCGCAATGCCTATTGTGTCGGCTTGACCCTTCATAAGTGGAGACAGAATAAAGCGTCCATAATAAAGACGCTTACTGTCTCTTCTTGATTCAACACACTTCCACTGTAGTGTCCGAGTAGATACTTTGACTTTCTCTCGAACCATAGTAATTTTATTTGATCAGATCATTTAATCGTTTATTTCTCTTGAAACCCTTTCAGCCTTTAGTTAGTTCTATACACGTCTTTTTTTAGGGGGTCTACAACCATTATGTGGCATAGGGGTTACATCTCGTACGAAACTTAAAAGTATACCACTGCCACGAATAGCTCGTAATGCTGCATCTCTTCCCAGTCCAGGGCCTTTTATCTTTACCTCAGCTCGTTGCATACCTTGATCCACTACTGCTCTAATAGCATTTCCTGCTGCGGTTTGAGCAGCAAAAGGTGTTCCTCTTCTTGGACCCCGGAATCCACAACTACCCGCGGAGGACCAAGAAATCACCCGACCCCGTACATCTGTCACGGTCACAATGGTATTGTTGAAACTTGCTTGAACATGAATAACTCCCTTTGGTATTCTACGTACATTTTTACGTGAACCACTACGTGTATTTTTACGTGAACCAAGTCTTAATATAGGTTTTGCCATATTTTTTCATTTCACAATAAATATATGGATATATCCATTTCATGTTAAAACGGACTTTTTTGCCAGCTCCTTGGAAGTGCCTTTTACTTTATTTCCTTTAGTAAGATTATCCTTGTCTTTGTTTATGCCTCGGGTTGGAACAAATTACTATAATTCGTCCCCTCCGACGGATTAGTCGACACTTTTCACAAATTTTACGAACGGAAGCCCTTATTTTCATAGTTGTTATTCCTTAATTCTGTGAATATACTTATTGTTTGTTGGACGAAAAAAGGTTTCTTGATATTTTTTAATCTTTAATTGTATCTTCGTGAAAGGAATGTTGAAATTAAAAAAAACCACTTCCTCTTTTGAATCCTTGTTATGGAGTCTATAAAGCGCTGTCCCCTGATTAACTTAATCCTAATATACCTAAGAACTTGCTAAAATTTTTACTTTTTTCTTCTAAAGGTATACCTAATACGAAAATATGTCGAATCTGTTCAGAAGCACGATCTAAAATCAAACAAATCTTTAGTATCTAAACAAAATCGAACCATGCCGTTCGGAAGTTATTCAGAAATCAAATTTTAATTAATTTATTTTTTTCTTTAATTTCATTCGAGGTAAAAGATCCTAAACTTTTTTTTAGCAGGGGTGGTAGTACACAACCCCCTTTTTTCACAAATGGTAAGTTCCGGATATCCTATTTTTATATTAAAAGTATTACCATATATAACACAAAATTTCTCCGCCTATTCTTTTTAGTCGAGCTTCTCGGTCTGTCATTATACCTTGAGAAGTCGAAAGGATTACAATTCCTATTCCGCCTAAAATTCGTGGAATTCGTTGAGAGTTAGAATATATTCGTAGACCCGGTCGACTTATTCTCTTTAAATTTAAAAGAGTTTTATAGGATTCTTTCTTATTTCGTCTATGTTTTAGGGTTAAAATTAAAAAATATTGGTTGTTTTCGCGATGTTTCCTGACGTTTTCGATAAAACCCTCTCGTAAAAGTATTTTAACAATGCTTTCGGTTATGTTAGTCGACCCTATTCGAACTGTTCCTTTTCTATTAATGGCAGCATTTCGTATAGAGGTTATTATATCAGCAATAGTGTCTTTCCCCATGAGAAGTTAAAATTCCTTATTGTTATATAATTTTGATATAATCAACATGTTCTTTTTATTTTATTTCTATATAGATATAAACGAATTATATTTATATATTAATATTATGAATTAAATAAATAAATTTTTTATTATTTAAGGGTATATGCGTGATACACAATCGATTAATTAATTTTATTTCAATACCGTTTTTTTATCCTATACTTTTTATCCTATACTTTTTATCCTATACTAATACTAACTATCGATATTTAGGTCTTATAAGACCTCAGGAGCTAATGAAACTATTTTAGTAAAGTTTAATTGTCTCAATTCCCGTGGGATCGCCCCAAAAACTCGAGTTCCTTTTGGATTCCCTTCTTGATCAATGACAACTGCGGCATTGTCATCATATCGTATTATCGTCCCATTGTTACGTTTGAGTTCTTTACAAGTACGTACAATTACAGCTCTGATCACTTCTGATCTTTCTAGAGGAGTTTTTGGTATTGCTTCCTTGATTACAGCAATAATAACGTCACCAATATGAGCATATCGGCGATTACTAGCTCCTATTATTCGAATACACATCAATTCTCGAGCCCCGCTGTTGTCTGCTACATTCAAATAGGTTTGTGGTTGAATCATATCATTTTTTTGTATCTCTTCTTTTAATGCAAAGGACGAAGTAAAAAAATATTGTTTGTCAAAAAAATAAAACCGATAATCTTTTTATCCTTAAAAGTTATTTAGCCTTTTCATTCTATATTCCTATTCAGAAATAATAAATTGGGTTTTTATAGGCATTTTTGATGCCGCTATTGAAATAGCTTTTCTGGCTATATTTTCGGGTACACCACCCATTTCATAAAGGATTTTACCTGGTTTGACCACAGCTACCCAATACTCTGGGGATCCTTTCCCAGAACCCATACGCGTTTCCGCGGGTCTTACTGTAACTGGTTTGTCTGGAAATATACGTACCCAAATTTTTCCCCCACGTCGTACATTTCGTGACATTGCTCGTCGCCCTGCTTCTATTTGTCTAGATGTGATCCAAGCGGGTTCAAGTGTTTGAAGAGCATATCTGCCAAAACAAATACGATTCCCACGAGAAGATATTCCTTTTAGTCTTCCTCGATGTTGTTTACGAAATCTGGTTCTTTTTGGGTTATAGTTGATGGATTTTTTTCTAAATTTTAAATTCCATCTCTACTACAGAACTGAACGTGAGAGTTTCTTCTCATCCCGCTCCTCGCGAAGAAAAGTATTAAAAAAGCTTGGATTAAGATATAGATTTAGTTAATGATTAATCCTATTAATCATGGTCTTTTTTTTTAATTTCATCTGATATCTTATAAATTTGTGTATGTCTTTTTTTTTTATGGAATCCAGGATGAATTATATTTCTATTTATTTAAAAATAACGTAATATCATCATCTCAAATGTCGTTTTTGTTAGAATATTCTAATTCTAACAAATCCTTTTTTTCTTTTATCTTTTTTTTTTTTTTTGACTTTTTTTATTAAAAAAAATATATCTTCGCCGGCGAATATTTACTCTTTCAATATCTATTTAAGTTTGATGTTTATCCCACGAGGTATCAGAATCAAAATCAGAATAGATAATAAAGTTTATGGTTTATTCCGCCATCCTGTCCGATGAATTACTAGGCTTTTTTTCAATAAAATCCTATATATTCATGGGTTCCGTCGTTCCCATCGCTTCGTGATTAATCATTAGGCCCGAATTCTACAATGGAGCTCTTACATCAAATTTTTAATTTCATTTTTTCTTTTTTTGAGTCAATTTTCTCAGTTTTATTGGCTCAAGGCTCTTAATTTTTTGTTTTCAGAACAGATTTATTTAATTATTATGAATGAATCTGTATTCATGCTTTATTACATTGCTTTTCTTACAGTGACCTCATAGACTTTACAAATTGGAATCATATATCATTAATATTCAGTTTTTTCTCTCTTTCTTTCATCCTTCCATTTATCCGCATACTTTTCGATTACCTTTCATAACTTATAATTATATTTCGTTATTCTTTGTTTTTTGTAACAAAAAATTCAGTTGCTACAATGATATGATCAGTCTATCATATATTGACTGATTTTTTTGGATCCAGATAATGCGAAGCAATGAGTTGCTTAGGTTATTTTTTAATGCTTATAGTTATTAGTTGCTCTTATAGGTAAGTTCTTTTTTTTCTTAATATAATCCAATCCTAAACTAACGAGTCACACACTAAGCATAGCAATTATATCAAAGGAGTTTTGATGGAAATTTTAATTCAACCTTTTATAATTGCTTTTTTTTCTTAAACAAAAAAAAAAAAGAAGACTGCAATTTTTTATTGCTGTATAGTTTTATACTACATAGTTTTCTTTTTTAATTCTCGGATAAAATGTAAAGAAAAAAAAAAATTTTATTCGTTCGCAAATATCCAAATTTTTATTCCTAAGACCCCATAAATAGTTCTAACTGTATAGGCACAATAATCTATTTTAGCTTCAATTGTTTGTAAAGGAACTCTGCCTTCTCTGATCCATTCAACACGTGCAATTTCTTTTCCATCGATACGTCCTGCAATTTGTATTTGAATTCCTTTTGTATTCGCCTGTTCAGTTAATTCAATAGCTTTTTTCATTGCTTTTCGAAAAGAAACACGATTTTTTAATTGGCCAGCTATAAATTCTGCAAGAATATTAGGATGCCCATACGGATTGTAAATTCTGGTAATAGCAATGTTGAGTTTTCTATTGACACAATTAAGTTCTTTTTGGACATTCATCTGTAATTCTTCGACTCTTCTGGGTTTATCTTCAATTAATAATTTAGGAAATCCCATATAGATTATTATCTGAATGAGATCTATTCTTTTTTTAATTTCGATACGTGCAATTCCCTCCATACCAGAGGATATTCTTATATTTTTTTGGACAAAATGTTTAATACAGTCTCGTATTGTTTTATCTTCTTCTAAACCTGCAGAATATTTTTTTGGTTGTGCAAACCAAAGAGAATGATGACTTTGGGTTGTACCAAGCCTGAAACCAAGTGGATTTATTTTTTGTCCCACAGGCCTCCACTACTATGTCTGAAACCAAGTGTATTTATTTTTTGTCCCATAGGCCTCCACTACTATCATAACATGTTAAATTTATGTTTTCATTGCTGCATCCAGGTTTTT